TTATGCCATGATATCCCTTGAAGCATATATGCGATAGATAGGCTCCCGTAACCATGCCATATTCGCTTGCCTGAACAGAATTTATTTCTCAAAGAAATGGAATGTATAATTCCACAAAAAGTATTTCTTTCACGAGGTATAACTAACTATTCCTATATTATCTGTTACGGAATCGACCATGGATCAATTCCCCTTTCCTTCCATCTTGAAGTCTTGAATGCACCCATAATTCTGAGCTTCATGTTCCTCCTCCCAAGATACATGTCAGAGCCGGGGGCATCCCAATCAGATTGAATGAGATGACAGTTTCTCAGTCCAAATCTGTCAAATGAAAATTTCGATCAAATCACACATCGCAATATACTAGGCCCTCTAATTCCCTAAGGGGCTTATCTAAAAGATTCGCAATATAACTAGGAAGACGTTTCAAATACCACACATGAGTCACTGGACATGCCAGTTTGATGTATCCCATTTGGTACCTTCGTATCCGAGAATCAACAAATTCCACCCCGCATTCTTCACAAGATTTCGGGTCTTCTTTTTCAGCCCCAATCCCTCGGTAATTTCCACAAGCACAAATCCCACTTTTTATGGGTCCAGAAATTCTTTCACAAAACAATCCATCTTTCTCCGGTTTATTAGTTTTATAATGAAAGGTATAGGGTTTTGTCACCTCTCCAACTATCTCTCCATTGGGTAGAATTTTTTTTGCCCAAGCCCTGATTTGTTGAGGGGAAACTGGTCCAATTCGAAGTTGTTGATGTTTATACTGGTCGATCATAGAATAGAAATTCTGATTCATTGAGATCAAGCTTCCTTCCTATTCATCTGGAAGTTCTTTTCAGATACAAGGAAATGATTCAGTTCCAGGGACAAAGATCGTAGTTCTCGAACGAGCAATCGAAAAGATTCTGGAGCACCCTCTGGGTTAGGTACTGTTGCTCCAATAATCGTAGCACCAAGTACTTCTTGACGAGCTCTAATATGATCAGATTTATAAGTAAGCATCTCTTGTAAAATATGAGCAACACCAAACCCCTCTAGAGCCCAAACTTCCATTTCTCCTACTCTTTGTCCCCCTTGTTTGGCCCTCCCTCTAAGGGGTTGTTGCGTAACAAGTGCGTAATGCCCACTGGAACGTCCGTGGATTTTATCATCAACTTGATGAATTAATTTTAGGATATAGGACTTTCCGATTAGAACAGGTTGTTCAAAAAGATCTCCTGTTCTTCCATCAAATATTCTGCTTTTTCCCGGATATTCGGGTTCAAATACCCATGGATTCTTTGTTTGCTTACTGGCTTCATATAATTCAGAAAACACTAGTTTTCTTGAGGCCTCTTGCTCATATCTCTCATCAAAGGGTGCTATTCTATAATGTTTCTTTAGCAGATCCCCCGCTAACCCGAGCGAACATTCAAATATCTGTCCCACATTCATTCGTGAGGGGACTCCTAATGGGTTGAATACCATATCAACGGGCGTTCCATCTTGCAAATAGGGCATATCTTGTCTAGACAAAATCTTAGAGATTATACCCTTATTCCCATGCCTTCCAGCTACTTTATCACCTACTTTGATTTCACGTTTCTGTGAAATATATACACGAATCCTTTCTGGATTATAATTGGAACCCCACTTTCTATGGACCCATCTCACATCAATAACTCGACCCCTTCCACCTATAGGTAGTCTTAGAGAAGTTTCTTTTGAAGTGGATACCTGAATGCCAAGTATAGCTCGTAATAATCTATCCTCCGGGGCATATGACGATTCGTTCGCTGTCTGAGGTGTTAATTTACCTACTAAGATATCACCTGTTTCTATCCAAGATCCCAGCATCACAATTCCATTTCTGTCTAAATTTCGGAGTAAACGAGCCTCTAAATGCGGAATCTCCTTAGTAATTCTTTCAGGACCTTGGCTTGTTACATGAGTCTGAATTTCATATTTTCGGATGTGAAAAGAAGTATAAATATCTTCATAGACCAGACGTTCACTAATTAGTACTGCGTCTTCAAAATTGTAACCTTCCCATGGCATATAAGCTACTAATACATTTTTTCCTAAAGCCAGTTCCCCACCAGCTGTAGCCGCACCGCCCGCTAGAATTTGTCCCTTTTTAATGTATTTACCCCGCCGAACCTGAGTTTTTTGATGCATACAAGTATTTTTGTTGGAACGTTGATACATAACTAATGGAATGCTTAGAGTATCCCCATTACTTGATAAAATGATCTTGTGAGTATCAGTATAAATGATTTTTCCCTTGCGTTCGGCTATAGCTGAAATCCCCGAATCTAGAGCCGTTTGGCCTTCCAACCCAGTTCCAACAATGCACTTCTCGGACCGAGAAAGGGGAACTGCTTGGCGCTGCATATTAGAACTCATTAAAGCTCGATTCGCATCATTATGCTCGATAAAAGGAATGAGGGAAGCTCCAATAGAAAAATATTGGAAGGGAAAAATGCTTCTAAGATGAATCTCTTCCCATGCAATAGTCAGGAATTCTTGACGATATCGAGCCGGAACAACCTGTTGTTCTTGAATACCCCGATTCAAGGGCAAAGAATTTCCTGCTGCTACCATATAATATTCATCTCTATTTGGTGATAAAGAAACCATCTGTGCCTCTTTTGATCTCTCAGATAATTCATAAAACGGACTCTCTATAGATCCCCAATAACCAACCTTCACATGAATAGCTAATGATCCAATAAGTCCAACATTGATTCCTTCGGACGTGTCAATTGGACAAATACGTCCATAGTGACTCGGGTGGATATCTCGTATCCGAAAACTAGCAGTTCGCCCCGTCAATCCTCCAGGACCCAAAGAACTCCATTTTCGCCCATGAACAATTTGTGTCAACGGATTAGTTCGATCCAAAACTTGAGATAAAGGGTGTAGGCCAAAAAACGATTCGTAAGTAGTTGTTAATGAAGTTGAAGTTACCAAATTTTGAGGAGTCGGTATCAATTTATGCCTGATTGCTCCACATATAGTTCCTCGAACCGCATTTTCTAAACGAACAAGAGCCAATCCGAATTGATCTTGTAATAGATCTGCTACAGAACGAATACGCTTATTTTTCAAGTGATTCATATCGTCAAGTGTACCCATTCCCAATTTCATTCCAATCAAATGATCCACAGCAGCCAATAGATCTCGTGGTAACAAAAATGTATTGTTTTGGGGCATATCAAGATTCAGTCTCCGGTTCATATTTCGTCGACCAATCTTTCCTAATTCACATCTTTGTTGAAAAAATTTCTTTTGTAATTCCTTGCATAAGGACTCAGAAAATACCGGATCCCCCCCTACACAGGCAAATTGTTGATAAAACTCCAAGATAGCATTTTCTTTTGACCCAATCTTTTTTTTCTCTTTATCATTCGGGAAAGACAAGAAAATTTCAGGGTAACAAACATTATCTAGAATTTCTCTTATATTCGAACCCATAGCTGATGATAGAACTAGAATAGATATTTTTTGTTTTCTACTTACACGGGCCCATATCCTTGCTTTTCTATCAATTTCTAATTCCGACCTTCCCCCCCAATCCGATATTATAGTACTGGTATAGACAGAAATTCCGTTATGTTCCAATTCTGAACGGTAGTAAATACCGGGACTTTGCAATATTTGGTTGATCACAATTCGGTATATTCCATTTACTATAGAGGTTCCAAAAGAATTCATTATAGGGATGTTTCCAATAAGAACGGTTTGTTCTTGCATATTTCTACCGGGTTTCCAAATTAAGACCGCGGGTACATATAATTCAGAAGAATATGTGAGTGATTCATACACAGCATCTCTTTCTTTTATCAAGGGCTCTACCAATTGATATGTTTCCACAAATAATTGAAATTCAATTTCTTGATCTCTATCCTCAATCTTTTGAAACTTATGAAATTCTTCCGTCAAGCCCTGATTAATGAACCTACAAAATCCCTCAAATTGTATCTGACTAAATCCAGGTATTGTGAACATTCCCTCATTTCCATTCTGGAGCATCTTACTCTGAAGTTTCCTCTTTATTGAAAAATCCCATTATTGGCTCGGCTCACTATTCATCGAACCATACCGATTTATCTAGCAATGATGGAATGGATATTCTGTTTACTGAATCACATAAAATCTTAGTCAACTCCATCCATATATATCATACGTATGAACGAACGGAAACAAGACAGAGAAATGGAGGGCATTTTCGATGCAAGTTCGAATTTGAGCCAGGTACAAATAGAAAGAAATGGAAATTGATAAAGCATTCCTGGGAAAAATTATGTCACTTAGGCTGATGGAGTCTTTTATCGGATATCAAAATTGATCCAATTTCTACCTAATTCTTTTATTATGATATTACGAGATATTACGATCAGGGTACAAAAAAATAAAAAATCAATGAATTCAGGATTCAATCTGCTCTCTATGAATGAGATAAAAACAGAAGAATCAGGAACAGCATAGAGTTTCCCTTTCTTTAGCACACGCAATTGAATGTTCAAAAAGGAATTCGGAAATCTTTTTTGGTAGTAGAATTTCTAAAATACAATGGAATTGCGTACGTAATAGTCATAAGAGTAATGTTTAGGAAGTACATGCCGATATAGCTATCTAGCTATCCGTATATCACATCTTTTATCATAATTGAACTTGGTGCAACATAGGTTAGGTCGCACTCTATCATAATGTCTATTTTCTATTCATATTCAATGAAAAATTCAAGCACGATGATCCTATATAGGGATATGTGCATAAGAAATAGACCCGGGCTCGGTATCCACGTAATAAAGATTTCTGTTCTGGAGTTTACACTGTTCTGGGGTTTACATATACACATATCTTTTATTATAATTGATAATGTAATTGAGAATAATTAGTCGTAAATCAATTGGATTTTGCATCCATTAAGGGAATACAAATGGAGATACAAATTTCAGAGCTGTTCGCTAATTCAAAGTAAGAGTAAAGAGTAATAAGTAAATAGTTAATGAAGTAAAGAGTGAATTATTCTAATTTGCCCTGCATTTACAGTCTGTGACCGGGGCCGGGAATCTTTTCACTTTTCTATAGATCTATCGAATCTATAGAAAAGTGAAAAGAGAAGGTAAGTTTTTAAGCGACGCGTGTTTTGAGATACAATCAATCGAAGAAAAGAATATAAACAGGATCTAATAAAAAATAAAAAAGAGGAATTCTTTTTTGGAAAAGGATAAGTACAATGGGAATGGGATTCAAGATCCAAAAATAAAAGAAATTAAGAAAGGAAAAAATTCAAATCAAAACAAAATGAGGAGAGGAATAGAAATAGAATAAGAAATAAGAATAAATAGAATATAAGAATATAGATAAAATCTTTATCCATTTTGGATGGAATTTGGCGGCATGGCCAAGTGGTAAGGCGGGGGACTGCAAATCCTTTATCCCCAGTTCGAATCTGGGTGTCGCCTGATCAACAAAAAAAAGATTTGGGATTTCTTAATCCTGTTGATCGAACTTGACGAATTCTTGCCCCGCAAAAGCATAGGCAAGGGACTAGGTCTGTCGATACTTGATTTTGAGAACCCGTAGGGCCTATAAAAGACTGTCATCTTTTTTCTCAAAATCTGGGTTCTGAGTGTGGCTCAAACAGGTACCAATAAATCTGAAGCAAACCAATCTTATTAATGATTGGTTTGGGCTATTTATTCTGAATTGAATCAGATAAAAGAAATAGTGAGAATTCATTCTGGGCATCAGAACTATGAAAGTAAGAAGAAAGTAAGAAGTCGGAAGTCTTGGTATCCAAAGGTTCCTAAGAGACACTCCATTTTGGCTGCTAAGGTTAAAGAAAGGATTCTAAAAAAGACTATCAAGACTCCCTAATTATTTTACACTATACCTTTCTTAATATTGAGGTAGTGTCTACTAACTCTGTCTGCGATGAAATTAGATTGGATAGGCTGATGGGAAATTCATTTAAGAATTGTGGAAAGAACTGAAGATACTTTGTATCCAGTTTTCTTCTTTTCTTATCTTATATCTTATATTTCATTATCTTCTATTTTTAGTTTATTGATTTCTTATTTCATATTTCATTTCTTTGTATTTTTTTTATTTTATATTCATATTATATTACTTTTTGACTTTTTAATATTACTAAGATTCCCTTTCTTTTTCTTATTTCCAATTCTTTCTATTTCAATAGAATTCTATTGAATAAGAAATATAGGAACTTTTTATGAGTGGATTCATGAAATTGTTTCATCAATAACCGTAAGTAAGAATCCTATTTTGACTCTGCGCCATTGATTCCACTATGATTTTGAATCAATAATGGAATCATTCCTTCATTTCATAGAGATAGGGGACATCATTCACATGGATATAGTAAGTCTCGCTTGGGCTGCTTTAATGGTAGTGTTTACATTTTCTCTTTCACTTGTAGTATGGGGAAGGAGTGGGCTTTAGAGCTAGGAATATTACTAATTTAGTACTTTACTGAAGAATCTAATTGAATTGTATCAATTGTGATCGTTTTGCGAAAGCTTAAAAAAAAACTTGACTTGGTTTAGTTTATCTATATTCGTTTATCTATATATTATTATAGATATTAGTATTAGATTTATATTTTCTATTGAATTCTATTTAAGATCTTTTCAGATTATTATTATATATTAATTATTATTATATATTATTTAGAATATTATTCTTTTCTTATTATTATATAATATAAATTATATAATATATGATATGGTTATGGTATTTATATGGTATATACTATATGATGATATATATGATGATATATAGTATATGCCCGTACCATTCTTCCTACATTAATTTGACCCCCGGACCATATCCATAAGCATAAGAAGAGATATAAAAGAATCGGGAATTCAAGCAGTTGGACTTGCAATTATTTTGGATTGATCGAAATGCATACAAATGGGTGTAGAGAAAAAATAGAGAATTCGCATTTTGATGTACGTCTAATATATATTATTCTTAGATATAGATATCTATTGTCAATTGATCTATATAAGAGAAAGCTTCTTTCTGTATACAATACAACTTTATGTACTAAGAATATGAATATGAAATATTCTACAATACTCAATTGTATAGTGTGGTAGAAAGAGCTATATATAGCTCTTTCTACCACACTATCTCAGATACTTCTTCCACTTTTCATTTAAGACTGAAATAGAGTTTTAAACCCTTTCATTTCTTCAATCATTGATAAAAATGAAGAATTCAAGTTTCATTCAAATTAATCATTTTGGCTGACTGTTTTGACGTATATGATAAGTAAAAAGGCAGTAGGAACTAAAATGAACAGCGCAGTAGCAATAAGCGCAAGAATATTGACTTCCATAATCTCTTTGTTTTCTTCTTTCACAATAATTCGGGATCTAATCCCATAGAGATGATAAAGTGGACTCCTATCAATTCAAAGGTATGAATTGCATCTTGATGATACTAACCCGGATCAATATTATGAATAACAAT